TACTGTATTTTAATGTTTTTTAAAAAAAATAGCTTTTGTAAACCATAAATTTAAGTTTAAATTTCATAAAATTTTTAGTCTATTTTATTTAAATTAAAAGTTTTAATTAATTAATTTTTAGTTTTTAATTGTAGAATCAATCCGTTTTTACCTATTTTATTTAAAATATTTGTAAACTATAATAAATATTTTATTTATATTTATATATTTATTATATTATATATATTAATATTAAATAAATTTACCCTTTATGGGTAAATTTATAAATATGTAATATATTTATTATCTTATATTTAATTATATTAATATTAAATCTTAATTAATAATAATACCTTCTTTCTGAAGAAAGAAGGTAATAGTTAATATAGTATAATAAATATTTTATTTATATTTATATATTTATTATATTATATATATATTAATATTAAATAAATTTACCCTTTATGGGTAAATTTATAAATATGTAATATATTTATTATCTTATATTTAATTATATTAATATTAAATCTTAATTAATAATAATACCTTCTTTCTGAAGAAAGAAGGTAATAGTTAATATAGTATAATAAATATTTTATTTATATTTATATATTTATTATATTATATATATATTAATATTAAATAAATTTACCCTTTATGGGTAAATTTATAAATATGTAATATATTTATTATCTTATATTTAATTATATTAATATTAAATCTTAATTAATAATAATACCTTCTTTCTGAAGAAAGAAGGTAATAGTTAATATAGTATAATAAATATTTTATTTATATTTATATATTTATTATATTATATATATATTAATATTAAATAAATTTACCCTTTATGGGTAAATTTATAAATATGTAATATATTTATTATCTTATATTTAATTATATTAATATTAAATCTTAATTAATAATAATACCTTCTTTCTGAAGAAAGAAGGTAATAGTTAATATAGTATAATAAATATTTTATTTATATTTATATATTTATTATAATATAATAAATTAATATTAATTTATTTATAATTTTAAATTTCATATGTAAATTAATATAAAATTAATCTTAAAATTAAATAATCCTTCTTTCTTTGAAAGAAAAAAAAAGAAAGAAGGTAGTGTATTGTGTGAAGTATTTATTTTAATGTTTATATATTCTTTTAATTTATATGTAAATCTTATGTTTTTATAACATGGGATTGCTATTTATAAACATTTGATAATTAATAATCAAGCTATTTTAGTTTCAAATTTAATTTTAACTAATAATTTAATATTAACCCCAATTAATACTTAATTATCTAGTTAGAATTAAATTTTCAATTCCTCAGTTTATATCGATATGAAATTATTCTATTATTTTAGTTTCAAATTTAATTTTAACTAATAATTTAATATTAACCCCAATTAATACTTAATTATCTAGTTAGAATTAAATTTTCAATTCCTCAGTTTATATTTATTTTGGTGTTATTAGGTTAGTCTGTTATTAATTTAGTAAATTACTTAGTGTAAGTTCATAAGGTTTAAATTTTTATTTTATGCACTTAGAATTTTACATACATTTTATGGGAGGGAAAACTCTTGTAAGCTATTTATTTTAGTTTAGTTACTAAAAGTTTGATTCTTGCTTTAAAATTAGTAATATATTAAATTTACATGTTTAATTTTTAATATTTATTTTTCAGTAACTAGTTTTATTATATATATTAATATTTATTTAGTTTTTTATTATTTAGGGAGATTAATTTTGTGCCAGCATTCGCGGTTATACAATTTACTTAAATTAATTTTTTAAGGATAAAAATAATTTTAAAATTATAATTTTTGTTTATTATATTTAGGTGGAATTTATATAATAACTAGTTTTTTTTTGCAATTGTTTGAAATTTAAATTTTAAACTAGGATTAGATACCCTATTATTATTTTATTTAAAATTTTTATTCTGAATACTAATAGTTATTTTCTTTAAACTCAAAGAATTTGGCGGTAATCAATCTTTTTAGAGGAACCTGATTTATAATTGATAAACCACGATAGATTCTACCTTTATTGTTATTTGTATATCTCTATACTAAGGAAAATCTTATTAGAGTATAATTTTCTTTTTCTTTTTAGATTTATGTTAGGTCAAGGTGCAGTTTTAATAAGGAAAAATTGGGTTACAAAAAAAATTAATTTTTATAATGTTTATTAATTATTATATAACTTATATTGGATTTAATAGTAATTTAAATTAATTAATTTAAATGGATATAGCTCTAGATTATGTACATATCGCCCGTCACTCTCAATGATATGGGATAAGTCGTAACAAAGTAGTTGTACCGGAAGGTGTAGCTAGAATGAACAGGATGTAGCTTATTTAAAGTTGATTATTTACATTAATTAGAAAATTTACTGTTCTTTCTGATTTTAACTTATTTTTTTTTTAAATATTTAAATTAATTATTTCTTTATTTATAGTAAGATTATAAACAAATTACTTTTTATAACTGAATAGGATTTAAGATATTAATTTAATATTATTTTTAGTACCTTTTGTATCAGGGTAATTTAATTAAAAAATTTATTTAATTTTCCCGAAATAAAATGATTTAATTTTATTTTATTTTACTTGTTTCATAAAGTTTATTAAAATAATTTTAGTAGTTAAAAGTTATTCGTCTTTTATTATATCTGGTTAATCAGGATGAAAATTTAATTATAGATTAATTTAATTTTAATAATTTTTTTTATTTTAATCTTATATAATACTGGATAATCTGTATTTTATGTTAAAATTAAAATTTTATAAAGTTTATTTTTTTTAAAATCTTAATTTGAGTTCTTAATAGATTAACTTTTCTTTAATATAATTTTTTATAATTTAATTTTATACTGATTTTTTTTTATCAATTATTTTTTATTTTAAATAATGAATTAATAAGTATAATTTTAATTTTTTTAAAATGAACTCGACAAATTTGATTTCCAAATGTTTATCAAAAACATTTCTTTTAGTTTCTATTAAAGGTAATTTCTGCCCAATGATTAAATTTAAATGGCTGCAGTATTTTGACTGTACAAAGGTAGCATAATAAATAGTCTTTTAATTGGGGACTCGAATGAATGAAAAAATGAGATATCAATTTTATTTTAAATATTATTATAATTTAATTTTTAAGTTAAAAAGCTTAATTATATTATTGGGACGATAAGACCCTATAGAACTTAACTAGAATTATTAAATTGATTTGGTTTAATAATTATTTATAAATAGTTTAATTGGGGTGATTAATAAATTTACTTTACTTTATTTTTTATATTCATTTCTATATGTTTTTTTGTTCCATTTAATAATGATTAAAAGTTAAAGTTACCTTAGGGATAACAGCGTAATTTTAATGGGGAGTTCATATCTATATTAAAGTTTGCGACCTCGATGTTGAATTAAGATAAAATCAGGGGGTAGATTCTTTGTATTTAAGTCTGTTCGACTTTTAATTTCTTACATGATTTGAGTTCAAACCGGTGTAAGCCAGGTTGGTTTCTATCTTATAAAATTAGATTGTATTAGTACGAAAGGACCATATAATTCAATATTAAATTGTATATTTATATTGATTTGGCAGATTAGTGTATTAAATTTAGAATTTAAAAAAGTAATTAATTTTACATTCAGTAATTTTTTTGTTAACGTCCTTTATTTTAATTTTAATGGTATTGGTTTCTGTTGGGTTTTTCACTTTATTGGAGCGTAAAGTTTTAAGATATATACAAATTCGTAAAGGCCCTAATAAAGTGGGGTTTATAGGTTTATTGCAGCCTTTTAGTGATGGTATGAAACTTTTTATAAAGGAACAAATTTTTCCTTTAAATTCTAATTATTTATTTTATTTTTTTTGTCCTTTTTTAAGATTAATACAATCTATATTTATTTGGGCTTTGTTTCCATTTTATGTTAATTCAATTATATTTAGTTATGGGTTTTTAATGTTTTTATGTATTTCAAGACTTGGAGTTTATTTTTTAATGTTATGTGGTTGGTCATCTAATGGTATATATTCTATATTAGGTATAATTCGTAGAATCTCACAAACTATTTCTTATGAAGTTTCCCTTTCAACTTTTATACTATGTTTTTTTCTACTTATTGAAAGTTATAATTTATTAGATTTTTATTTATATCAATTAAATTGTTGGTTTATATTTTTTTCCTTACCTTTATTTTTCTGTTGATTATCTTGTTGTATGGCTGAGACTAATCGCTCCCCATTTGATTTTTCTGAAGGGGAAAGAGAGTTGGTTTCTGGGTTTAATGTAGAATATGGAGGTGGATTTTTTTCGGTTTTATTTATTTCTGAGTATTCTAGAATTATTTTTATTTCTTTATTAACTTGTATTATATTTTTGGGTGGAAACTTCTTTTCCTTTTCTTTTTTTCTAAAGTTAATTTTTATATGTTTTTTATTTATTTGAATTCGTTGTTCTTTTCCTCGTTATCGTTATGATAAGCTCATATATTTGGCTTGAAAATGTTATTTACCTTTATCTTTAAATTATTTACTTTTTTTTATTTTAATTAAATTGATTGTGTTTTATCATTTTTTTTTGTTAAGTTAATAAAAACTAATCTATCTTATATTTTCAAAATATATGCTTTTTTTTAAGCTAATTAACTTAATTAATCATTTTATCTCAAATCTTTGTTATAATAGGGTCTGATACAAAATATCTAAAATATATAATTGTTAGAATCATTCCTGTTTCAGTAAATGGGCTTTCAACTGGCTTTGACCCAATTCATGTTAGTATAATAATTGTATTAATAAATATCCAGAAGTTGATTTGTCTTAAAGGATAAAATGTGACTCCCTTAAATTTTATTTTTATTGAAATCGGTATTACAATTAAAATTAAAATTGATATAAATAGTGCTATAACACCTCCCAATTTATTAGGGATTGATCGTAGAATTGCATATGCAAATAAAAAATATCATTCTGGTTGGATGTGGACAGGAGTTGATATAGGGTTGGCAGGTGTAAAATTATCAGGGTCTGAGAGTATGTAAGGTTCTGCTAAATTTAATATAATTAAAATCATTAATGTAATAATAAATCCTATAATATCCTTAATAGAAAAGTAAGGGTGAAAAGGGATTTTATCAATATTGGAATTGATACCAATAGGATTTGATGACCCTGTTTGGTGTAAAAATAAGAGATGAATAACTGTTATTAATGCAATGATAAACGGTAATATAAAATGTAATCTAAAAAATCGTGATAAGGTAGCGTTATCAACTGCGAAACCCCCCCAAATTCATTTTACTAGTATAGACCCAATATATGGAATTGCTGATAAGAGGTTTGTAATAACCGTTGCTCCTCAAAATGATATTTGACCCCACGGTAGAACATAGCCTAAAAATGCTGTTGCTATTGTAATTAATATTAATAATACACCTATAATTCATGTTTTAGACAGCTTGTAGGATCCATAATATATTCCCCGCCCTGTGTGAAGATAAATAGCAATAAAAAATAATGAAGCACCATTACTATGTATAGTTCGTATTAACCAACCGTAGTTTACGTCTCGTGTGATGTGACTAACTCTATTAAATGCTATTTCAATATTAGAGGTATAGTGTATAGAAAGAATAATACCTGTTAATAGTTGAATTGTAAGACATAACCCCAAAATTGAACCAAAATTTCATCATGAAGATAAATTAATTGGGGCAGGTAAGTCAATTAGAGAATAATTAATTATTTTGACAATTGGATTTGTTTTTCGTATTGGTTTATTCATATGTTTTTATGCGTAATGGACCTTTATGAAATATAACAATATTCGAAATTGAAATTATTGTTAGTAATAAAGTTAAAACTAGTAATAAAGTGATAATGTAGGACTTCTTGTTGTATAACTTTGTTATTGAAATTGATTCTTGGTTTGAAATATAAATTATATCTTGTGCTTCATTAATTTGGGTTTCTATTATTAATTCTTCTGTTGCAATTATTATAATAACAAAAATTATAGTTAAATTCATATTTATTTTAAATTTTTCGTTTGATGCAATTCTTCTTATATATATAAATAGAATTATTATTCCACCAATTATTATAAGAAATGTAATTATAGGAAACCATGAATTTAGAAGTATTTTATTTATTAATATTGTTGATAAAATAGTCTGTGCTATTAAAACTGCTCCTAATGATAAAGGTGTTTTTATTATTGGTATAAAAATTGATAAGATAGTCATTATTTTAATTAATATAAATTTGATTTCAGTAAATAGTTTAATAAAAATTTAGGTTTTGGAAATTTAAGATGTGAATTTCATTTTACTGATGTTTTAAAGATGCTTCTAATTTTAATTTACAAAATTAATGTTTTTAATTTAAACTATTAAAACGTATGAATTTTTTTTTTTTTTTTTTTTTTTTTGGTTTAGTTTCTTTAATTTATATCCGTAAGCATTTACTTTTATGCTTATTGAGTTTAGAATTTATTGTTTTGTCTTTACTTTTAATAGTATTCAAGGTTTGTTTATCATTTGAATCTTTTTACCTTTATATTATGTTTATAACTTTTTTTGTATGTGAGGGGGTATTAGGACTTTCTATTTTAGTTAATATGATTCGTTTTCATGGTAATGATTATTTAAGTTCGATTTATTTATGATAGGTTATTTACTAACAATATTTTTTTCGATCCCTTTAATTTTTATAACAGGTTTCTATATTTTTCAGTATTATTTAATTTTTTGTTGTTTACTCTATATTTTTATATATAGATGTGATTTTTATTGTAATTTAAGTTATTCATTTGGATTTGACGCTATCTCTTTGGGTTTAATCTTACTTACTTTTTTGATTCTGATGTTAATAGTTTTTTGTAGATTAATTATTTATAGGAGTTTGAGATTTAATTTTTTTTTGTTTGTTAATTATACTTTATTATTTATTATAATTACTTTTTTTTGTTGTTTAAGAATATTCTATTTTTATGTTTTTTTTGAATTTAGACTAATTCCTTTAGTCTTTTTGATTATAGGTTGAGGTTATCAACCTGAGCGGCTGTTATCAAGACTTTATTTATTTTTTTATACTTTATTTGGTTCTTTACCTTTTCTTTTTTTGATTATTTATATTTATTATAATTTTTACACTATATTTTTTGATTTAATTAGGATTTTTGATTTAAGATTTATTTTCCATTTTTTTTTTATTTTTGGGTTTTTAATTAAATTACCAATATTTATTCTTCATTTTTGGTTACCCAAGGCTCATGTTCAGGCTCCTGTTTCTGGTTCAATAATTTTAGCTGGTGTTTTATTAAAAATTGGTGGTTATGGTTTAATTCGTATTTTTTTTATTATTGAATATTCTTTGTATAAATATAGTTATATTTGATATTCTTTATCAATTTATGGTTCTTTGTTAGTTGGTCTCATTTGTTTTATTCAAGGTGATTTAAAATGTTTAATTGCATATTCTTCTGTTTCTCATATAGGCTTATGTCTTTTAGGTTTATTAACAATAAGTTATTGAGGAGTTTTAGGTTCATATTATTTAATGCTTTCTCATGGTCTTTGTTCTTCTTGTCTTTTTATAATATCAAATTTTTATTATGAACGTCTTCATAGACGTAGATTTTATATTAATAAGGGTTTAATTAGTTTTTTTCCTAGAGTTACCCCATTTTGGTTGGTTATATGTTGTTTCAATATAGGGTGTCCCCCAAGTTTAAATTTTGTTAGAGAAATTATGATTTTAAATTCAATGATTATATATTTTAGTTTTTCTTGTTTTTATTTTCTTTTCATTTCTTTTTTTTGCTCTTGTTTTAGATTCTTTCTTTTTTCATACGTTTTTCATGGTCTTTACCATAGATTATATAGATTTGGTTTTTTTTCTGTTCGTGAATATTTATTGATATTAATTCATTTAATTCCTTTGGTTTTTATTCTTTTTTTTATTAATGTTTTTATTTAAATTTAAGTAGTTTAATTAAAATATAGATTTGTGGATTCTAAGATGTGTGTAACCTTAAATTTTGTTTAAGTTAAATTTTTATTATTTATGATTTTTTATTTTACTTTTTTTTTCTTTAATGTTTTTGTATTTTGGTTTATACTTTATTTACTTTAATTATTCATTTTTTTTTGAGTGGAACCTATTTAATTTAAATTCTATTAGTTTATGTTATTTGATTTATTTAGATTGAATATCAATATTGTTTTGTTTTGTTGTCTTTTTTATTTCATCAATAGTTTTATTTTATAGTTCTGTTTATATGGGTTATAATTCTTATTCTTCTATTCGTTTTTTGTATATTGTTCTTTTATTTATTATAAGAATAATTCTAATAATTTTGAGTCCAAACTTAATTAGAATTCTTTTGGGTTGAGACGGGTTAGGAATTGTTTCGTATTGTTTAGTAATTTACTATCAATCTAATTCTAGTTTTTTGTCTGGTATATTGACTTGTTTAAGAAATCGTTTAGGTGATATTGGCTTATTAATTATAATTTGCTGATTATTTAGCTATGGAAGATGACATTTTATTTTTTATACAGGTTTTTTTGATTCTTTAATCTTTTATGTTATTTTTGTTTCAAGATTCACAAGGAGAGCCCAAATTCCCTTTTCTTGTTGGCTACCAGCTGCTATGGCAGCTCCTACTCCTGTTTCTTCATTAGTTCATTCTTCAACTTTAGTTACTGCTGGTGTTTATATATTAATTCGTTTTTATAATGTTTTTTATTATTTAAATTCTTATTTTTTGTTAATAAGTATAATTACTATATTAATTTCTTCTTTTTGTGCTAGTTATGAATTTGATTTAAAGAAGATTATTGCTCTTTCAACTTTAAGACAATTAGGTTTAATGATAAGTTCATTATTTCTTGGTATATTAGATCTTTCTTATTTTCATTTAGTTAGACACGCTATATTTAAGTCATTACTTTTTTTATGTGCTGGTATTTATATTTTTTATATAAATGATAATCAAGATATTCGTTTTATAGGTTCAATTTGTCTTTTAATACCATATACTAGAACTTGTTTTACTATTTCAAATTTATCTTTATGTGGTATTCCTTTTCTTTCAGGGTTTTATTCAAAGGATATAATTATTGAATTTTCTTTGTATTCTAATATAAATTTATTAACTTTTATTTTATATTATTTTTCTCTTGGTTTAACTTGTATATATACTTTCCGTTTATTTTATTATACTATAATTTTTAATGTTAAGTTTTCTAATTTTTATGTTTGTTTAGATTCTTTTAATTATATGAAGTTTAGAATTTTTTTTTTGACTTTAATGTCTATATTCTTTGGATGTTCTTTTTTTTGGTTAACTGGCTTAAGAATAACATTTGTTTTATTGCCTTTCTTTATTAAATTAATGAGATTATTTTTTGTTTTCATCGGTTTTATTATGGGTTATGACACTAAAAATTTTTGTCACATTTTTAATTTAAATTATTATTATTTCAATAGTATAATGTGATTTATGTATTTTCATTCATTTTATCTGTATAATTTTTTTTTTATTTTTATATATAAGTCTTTAAGGGTACTCAGATGAGGCGAATATTATGGGGCATATGGGCTTTCATATTATATTTATAATTTATCTAATTTTTTTCAGTTTTACTTTATTAATAATACTAGGATTTTTTTGTTTACTTTTTTTATTTGGTTTTTAATTATAATTTATTTCAATAGCTTATATTAGAGCATAATATTGAAGATATTAAGGAAATCACAATTTTTGAAATAAATTTATAAGATAAATATTCTTTTTTTTTAATGAAAATAAAATGTTTTAAATAAACTATATAAATAAGAGATGAACATTTTTTGCTCTTTATTTAGTTAGCAGCTAAATTTTATAATTCTCTTTTAATAGGAATATAATTCATTTTTTTTATTAACAATAAAATGCCTCTTGTTTTTGGCTTCTACTAATAGTATGAGAAATTAATCTTAATTTTAGGTCGAAACTAAATGTAAATTTTACTTCTTTACTAAAGATTAATTCATCTAATGAATACTTTTTAGTTGCAAACCAAATATTATAATTAATTATAATCCTATTAATTAGTTCAATTTAATATTCCGTTTGTTCATTCGTGGAATAAACCTAAAATTAGTACTACAACGAATGATAGAGACGTTATTATCCATCATAATATAATAGATGTTTTTATTGTTATGATTATTGGAATTATAATAATGATTTCTACATCAAAAATTAAGAAGATGGCAGCAATTAGGAAGAAATGGATAGAGAATGGTATTCGCTTATTTGATATTGGATTAAACCCACATTCAAATGGTGATAATTTTTCTTTGTCTGAAATTGATTTGATTGAAACCAAGTTGATTATAATTATAATAATAAATGTAATTAATATTGAAATTAAAAAGAAAATTAAAATTAAATTTATTATTCATTTTAAATTTAAATCCTTAAAGTTGGAAGCTTTATATACTATATATACTAAATGAATTTATCTACCTCATCAGTAAATTGAAATATACAGAAAAAGTCATACTACATCAACAAAATGTCAATATCAAGCTGCTGCTTCAAATCCTACATGGTGATCTCTTGAGAAATGTAATTTTATTGTTCGTAATAATTTAACAATAATAAATGTTGTTCCAATTATAACGTGTAATCCATGAAATCCTGTTCTTATAAAAAATGTTGATCCATAAATACTATCTGAAATAGAAAACGGTGATTCAATGTATTCATATATTTGTATAATTGAAAAGTATACTCCTAATGTAATTGTGATAATTAGTCTTTGAATTATTTGTGATAAATTTTTTATTACGATTGCGTTGTGAGCTCATGTTATTGATATGCCTGAGGTTAATAAAATAATTGTATTTAACATTGGGATATTAATTGGATTAAATGTTTTAATCCCTATTGGAGGTCAGTTTATACCAATTTCTATATTAGGTGATAAACTTCTATGAAAAAAGGCTCAAAAAAAAGATAAAAAAAATATTACTTCAGATGTAATAAATATAATTATACCTATTTTTATTATTGATATAACTTTTTTTGTGTGAATACCTTGAAACGTAGATTCTCGTGTGATGTCACGTCATCATTGGTATATAGTTAATAAAATAATTGTTACCCCTATTAATATTATATATTGAGAAAATTTGTGTATTCATATAATTGAACCTGATGTTAATGTTAGAAGACCTAATGATGAGGATAATGGCCATGGTCTTTTGTCAACTAAATGGTATGGATGATTATTCATTTAAATTTCTCTTGAGTATAGAGTTGATAGTGTTATAAAAACATATGATTGAATTATAGCCACAGCTGCTTCAAACAAAATTAACGAAATAAATACAATTATTGTAGCCGATATAATTATACTTGATTTGCATGATGTATTTCCTAGTAATGACATAAGTAAGTGTCCTGCAATTATATTAGCTGATAATCGTACTGAAAGTGATCCTGGTCGGATAATGTTTCTTGTTGTTTCAATTATAACCATAAATGGTATTAGGATTCTAGGGGTTCCTACAGGAACCAGATGAGCAAATATTAAGTTGGTTTTTTTTGATCACCCAAAAATTATTAATGACATTCATAATGGAAGGGCCATTGATATAGAAAACACTAAATGTGAAGATGATGTAAAAATATAAGGTAACAACCCTATTAAATTGATATTTAAAATTAGTATAAAAATTGGTATTATAATTATTGGGACTCTTTTATTTTTTGTTAGTCTATTTATTTCTTTGGTTAATAATATAACTATATTTATTATTAATATTTTAGTTTTGTTGTTTTTTATTCAGAATCTATTGGGAATTAATATAATAAATAGAATTGTTCTTAATCAGTTTAGTGATAAATTTCCTGTACACGGATCAAATGTTGAAAATAAATTTATTATCATATTCATTTAATTTTATTTTTTGTGGTTCTTTTCTTTGGTTTAATTTTAATTTTAAAGTTAAAGTAAATATTTGTTATTATAATTAATATTGAAATGACAAATAAAATTTCAAGTGAAAATCATCATATAGGTGCTATTTGAGGCAATAAAGATTATTATTTTATAATAATTTTAATTTGACAAATTAATGTTATATTTTAACTAAATCTTTATTCATTAAGAGTATGTTTACTATAATTTGGTTTAAGAGACCAATACTTTTATTTAAGCTACATAATGTAGAAACTTATTATTCAGTTTAAAAATTTATTTATAGAGATTCTTTCAAGGGTAATAGGTATAAATCTATGATTAGCCCCACAGATTTCTGAACATTGACCATAGAATACACCTGGCCGAAGGATTAATAGGTTTCCTTGATTAATACGGCCAGGCGTTGCGTCAATCTTAATCCCTATTGAGGGAATTGTTCATGAATGAATAACATCAGTTGATGAAACTAGAATTCGGATTATTAAATTAAATGGTGTGATAATGTGGTTATCTGTTTCGATAAGTCGAAATTCCATGTTTCTTAATTCTTCTATTGGTTTTATGTAAGAATCAAATTCAATTTTTTTTAAGTCTGAATATTCATATGATCAATATCATTGGTGGCCAATTGCTTTGATTGAAATAACTGGATTATTAATTTCTTCAATAAGGTATAAAATTCGTAGTGACGGTAGAGCAATTAAAATTAGTAGAATAGCAGGTGTAATTGTTCAAATTAATTCAATTAATTGTCCTTCTAGTATGTTTTTATCAATTAACTTATTTATAATAATTGACACTATTATATATATTACTGTTACTGTAATTATAATAATAATTATTATTGCATGGTCATTAAATATAATTAACTGTTCTATAATTGGTGTTATTGGATCTTGGAATGAATATGTGTTTCACGATGAAATTTCTAAAAAAATATAAATATTTATATATGAATTTTAAGTTCATTGCACTATTCTGCCATATTAGAACTTTAAAATAATAGGTAATTCTGAGTATGAATGTTCTTGAGGTGGTATTTTTTGTAGTCATTCAATGGATGAATAGTTTCTCTTTGAGAAAAGTGTTGTTCGTTTAGATATAAATCTTTCTATAATAATGAAATTTATTATTAAAATTCTTGTTATAGAGATTATTCTTCCAATTGAAGATAGTGTATTTCATGATGTATATGAATCTGGATAATCAGAATATCGTCGTGGTATACCTCTTATTCCTAAAAAGTGTTGTGGAAAAAATGTAACATTAACACCTAAGAATATTATTAAGAATTGAATTTTAAGTCATTTTTCATTTATTGTTACTCCTGTGAAAATAGGGAACCATTGAATGAATCCTGCTATAATAGCAAATACTGCTCCTATTGATAAAACATAGTGGAAATGTGCTACTACATAATATGTGTCATGTAGAATAATATCAATTGATGAATTAGATAGAATAATTCCTGTTAGTCCCCCAATTGTAAACAAAAATACAAACCCTGATGCCCATATTATTGAAATTGATATTTTTATTGGTATACCATTTATTGTTGCTATTCATCTAAAAATTTTAATCCCTGTAGGGACAGCAATAATTATAGTAGCTGATGTGAAGTATGCTCGTGTATCAACATCTATACCAACAGTAAATATATGATGAGCTCATACTACGAATCCTAATAAACCAATTGATATTATAGCATAAATTATACCAATGTAACCAAATGATTCATTTTTACCTGATTCTTGGGTAATAATATGTGAAATTAATCCAAATCCTGGTAGGATTAAAATGTAAACTTCAGGGTGTCCAAAGAATCAGAATAAATGTTGATATAGAATAGGGTCCCCACCTCCTGATGGGTCAAAGAATGATGTATTGATATTTCGGTCTGTTAATAGTATTGTAATTGCCCCAGCTAATACTGGTAATGATAATAATAGTAATGTCGCTGTAATAATAACTGACCAAACAAATAATGGTGTTTGATCTATTTTTATTCCTTTAGGTCGTATATTTAATGTTGTTGTAATAAAGTTAATTGATCCTAAAATAGAAGAAATACCAGCTAAGTGAAGAGAAAAAATCGCTATATCTACTCTTGGTCCTGAATGTGCTGTATTAGAAGAAAGTGGTGGGTATACTGTTCATCCTGTTCCTGCCCCTATCTCAATTATGGATCTTGTTAATAGAAGAATGATTGATGGAGGTAGAAGTCAAAATCTTATGTTGTTTAATCGTGGAAATGCCATATCTGGTGCACCAATTATTAGTGGTAAAAGTCAATTACCAAATCCTCCAATTATAATTGGTATAACTATAAAGAAAATTATGATAAATGCATGTGATGTTACAATTACATTATATATTTGGTCATTATTTAAGAATGAACCTGGTTGGTTTAATTCAATTCGAATTAGTATTCTTAATATTATTCCCACTATTCCTGATCAAATCCCAAAAATGAAATATATAGTTCCAATATCTTTGTGGTTGGTTGATATTAGCCATTTATTCATTAAGGTGTCTGATTAAAGTAATAAACTGTAAATTTATTTAAGAATTTATATTCTCTTAATATTTTTGGTCTATTGTAGTTTAATTAAAAATATTAAATTGCAAGTTTAAAGATGATTGTTAATATCTAAGACCTATCTAGTCTAGATATTTACAACTTTGAAGGTTAATAGTTTTTTTAACTTAAAGTCTTAAGTTAAACTCTTCAATGTAATTATAACAGGAGTAGAAATTAAATTTGTAATCATAATTTTAATGTCAATATTGGATTTTTTTAATATTTTTCATTTAATTGATGTTCTATATAAAGTTATTGCTAGGAATGAAATTCGTATATATATGAATATTATCACTATAGATGATAACAATATAACTGTAGTCAATATAAATTCTGTTTTTAAGATTATTTTTTCTAGGATAATTATTTTAATAGTAAACCCTATTATTGGTGGTAATCCCGCTATAGACAATAAAGAAATTCAGATTGAAATTTTAGTTATTGTTTCTAATTCATTAATCATTATTTGATTTAAATAATTAATTTTTAATTTTTTAATTATTATTAGAATTATTAATAGTATTAATGAGTATATTAACATATAAGTAACTCAAATTTGATTTTCATTTATTCTTCTCATTATAACCCCCAAATTATAAATTGAAGAATATGATAATATTTTTTTAATTGAAGATTGATTAATTACTATAATAGCTCCAACGATTATTGATATAATTCTTCATAACTTTAATTGTTCATTTAAAATTCTTAATGTAATTATCCCTGGAATTTTAATTAATGTGAACAAAATAAATAAAACATAGTATTCTACACTTTCGATTATTCTGAGAATCCATGTATGAAATGGAGATGCTCCAATTTTAATTAATATGGCTTGGGTTATAAAAATTTTAAAATTAATTATTGATATAAATGTTATTATCCCTGTGATTATAATGGATGATCTCACTCTTTGAACAATAAAATATTTAATAGGTGAATCTGATCTAATTTTTTCTTGTGTTATTAATGGAACAACAGATAGAACCCCAATTTCTATTCTGGTCCATATGGAAATTCAGTTATTAGAAGAAATTGCTATTATAACCCCAATTATAATAGAATTTACAAATAAAATTTTTGTTAGATTTAAATTTATTAAAAAGGAGAAATTTTATTTCTATATTTAGGTTATGAGCCTAAAAGCTTTTCTTAGCTTACCTTTTTTTGTAGTTTGGTGTAAATGCACATAAAATTTTGATTTTTAAAGTTAAGTTTAATTCTTTTTCTACAATAAGAGTAAATTTTACATAATTTATTCTATCAAAATAATCCTTTTGTCAGGCATCTTATT